GAACAATTCCGTCATAGAGATAGGGGACATAATTCACATGGATATAGTAAGTCTCGCTTGGGCTGCTTTAATGGTAGTCTTTACATTTTCCCTTTCACTTGTAGTATGGGGAAGAAGTGGACTCTAGAGTTACTACTAATAAAGTTGAGGAATCAAACTGTATCAATTATTTTATAGATCGTTTTGCAACGCGTTTTGAACTTTTTCAAATAAAAATATCTTCATTTCCAAATTCCATTGGATTCTAGTAGAGTAATGTATGATATGACTAATACTCTTTCAATCAAAGAGATATTTCAATGATTCCCATGTTTGTATTTCGAAAGGAAAGGGATACAGATGATAGGAAATTCATTCCAACCTAATTCTTCTGAAATTTTCTAACGGGCTTTTACCAGAATTAGAATTATAGATGGATACTGAGGAAGACCCGACCCCTTTTTTTTTTTTTGATTTGATTTTTTTCTTTCCCTCTTTACTGTTCAAAGAGGAAGTCGTTTTGGTAAATGTATACCCACTTTCTATGAGAAAGAAAACAATATAGACATAGCATAGTGGTTGGCTAACAAGATACTATGCATAATAAGATCTTGACTTGGGCGAGTCACATATTTATTGCGCACTTACCGCTTGTTTTATTAGATTTTTAAAATTTTTGATACTTTATCAACCCATTTCATATCATGGTTCAAGCGTTAAAATCGGCGAGGTTTACTATTTATTTTATTTCTTTTCGAAATATGAAGAAGTGCCCATAGAACTCCTGTCAATGGCTCAATCAATTATTTCTTCGAAATGCTAAAAAAACAGATTACTACATGTTTTTCTTAAGATATGCCCATAATGCTTTTTCTTGATTCTTTCGATAGATCCCGAAATTCATATTGGATGGAAATAATAAAAAATCTAGGAATTAGAACTCTAAGAGTAAGACGATTATTTCAGAGTGATCGGAACAAATAGATGTATCAAAGAAATCCAATTTGATGCTATGTCCATTCCATATATGAAATTTATATCTACATATATGAAGATAATATTGGAGATTGATCTATATTAAGCCTTTCTCTTTATTGTAAAGTACAACTTTACAACTTTATACACTACAATAACACTAATAGATAGTATGGTAGAAAGAAAGATTTCATCTATTTCTTTCTTACCATACTATCGGATCTCATAGAGCCGATTATAGTCCGCTCATTTCATTTAAGACGCGAAATTGGAATCCTTTTCGTTTTATTTCTTCAATCATTGATAAGAACTCAGAAATCAAGTTTCATTCAAATTAATTAATCATTTTGACTAACTGTTTTTACGTAAATGATAAGTAGAAAAGCAGTAGGAACTAGAATGAACAGTGCAGTAGCAATAAATGCAAGAATATTTACTTCCATAATCTCATCTTTTTTTTACTTCACAATAACTCGGGATTTAATCCCATAGAGATAATAAATCTTTCGCCTGTAAATTCAATGAATGAATTACTTCTCGATGATCTTGAATCGGATCAATATCATGAATAACAATATCTGTGCTATCAAATGAATTCGTCGTCGAGAATTGAATAGTATAACATAGGAAGATCTTTTATCCATACCGAATCCAAAATGGGATTCCTGAACCAATCAAAAATTCCTTGATTTATTATTATTTTTTCTTCTTTCTTTTCTATAACCTACCTTAGGTTTTCCTTGTACAATCATCTGATGAAGTATCATGTGACCACCCTTTCATTTCCATTAGTAACAAACCCAAACAAACAATAGAAGCGAAATGGAAAAAGAAAGGAGTTAAGTTCTAAGCTCTGTTTTTTTTTTTTAATAATCTAATTTTCTTGGAAGACAAAGAAATGTGATAAAGATGAGTCCCGGTATAAAAGATCTAATATTCCATCAAATTCACTATTTTTTTAGGCTTTGTTCTTTCTTCGATGGGACCCCTAAAAAAATAGAAAAATAGGAAGGAAAAAAAAAACAAGGATCTCCTCTTGGGAATGAAATTCTGCTCCCTGTCCTCCCTTTCACAGAAAAGGGAGAGATGAATTGATGTATTTATTGGATCCTTCGGGACTGACGGGGCTCGAACCCGCAGCTTCCGCCTTGACAGGGCGGTGCTCTAACCAATTGAACTACAATCCCAGGGAAATAAGGGATTTAGCATAAATTTAAATTCTTTTTTATTCCTCTGTATCAGGTATTTCTCAAGGACAAGGGGGTTATACCATCTCATGGTAGATTGGCGAATTCTTGGGCATTATTGGGCCGAGCTGGATTTGAACCAGCGTAGACATATTGCCAACGAATTTACAGTCCGTCCCCATTAACCGCTCGGGCATCGACCCAGGAAGAATCCATTTTAGGCTTATTGGTAATCCATAATCAACTTCCTTTCGTATTACCCTACCCCCAGGGGAAGTCGAATCCCCGCTGCCTCCTTGAAAGAGAGATGTCCTGAACCACTAGACGATGGGGGCATACTTGCCCAACCGCCATCATAC